ACAAAAATAACAACTTAAACAACGAGTTTTTAAATAGAATTGAGGCTCTAGATACGGGATTTTTTTCTCTAGATATACTCGAAAAAAGTACTAGATTGTGTAATGATAAGACTAGAAAAGATTACTTGCCTAAAATGTATGATCCCATTTTGAATGGGTCATATCGTGGAACAATCAAAAACAAAATTTCACCTTCAATCATAAATAAAATTTCGTTAGAAAATTTCATAGAGACAATGGAAATTAATAAGATTCATAGTATTCTTCTTCCTGATACTGATTACCAAGAGTTTGAACAGAAAATAGACCGATTTGATAAAAAAACTTTTTCAACGGAAAATCGTCATTTATTTACTTTAATCAGTAAATTTGATAGAGAATCGGGGTCGAGTTTAAATTGGAAGGGACTCCCTTTATTTTCAGAAAAAGAACAAGGAAGGATTGGTTCAGAAAAAAGAGCCCAATTTTACAAATTTTTATTGAATACAATTATAACTAGCCCTAATGGTCAAAAAACAAAACAAAAATTTGTAATAAAAGAAATCAGTAAAAAAGTCCCTCGATGGTCATACAAACTTATTACCGAGTTGGAATTCCTGTCGGGCGCAGCTCACGAAGGCCTACCATTGGATTATCATATACGTTCAAGAAAAAGGGATCGTGTAATAATTTATAGGCCTACCAAACGTAGTCGCAAAGCAGGTGTCAAAAACTGGGTGTCTATTAGAGACTATTCGGAAGAATCAGATTTTCGTCGAGAATTCATCAAAGGTTCTATGCGTGCTCAAAGGCGTAAAACTGTTATTTCGAAATTGTTTCAAGCAAATGCGCATTCCCCTATTTTTTTAGACAGAATAAAAAAATCCCCCCTTTTTTCTTTTAATATCCCTGAACAGATGAAATTTATTTTTAGAAATTGGATGGGTAAAGGAGCAGAATTTAAAGATTATAAAGAAGAACAAAAAAAAAGACAAAAGGAAGAAGGGGAGAACAACATAAAGGAAAAACCGTGGATAAAAATAGCGGAAGCCTGGGATTTCGTTCCATATCCCCAAGCAACAAGAAGTTTAATATTAATAATTCAATTGCTTTTTAGAAAATATATTTTATTACCTTCATTGATAATAGTTAAAAATATGGGGCGTATCTTATTATCCCAACCCCCCGAGTGGGCTGAGGATTTCGATGAGTGGAATAGAGAAAAGCATATTATATGTACCTATAATGGTGTTCAATTATCAGAACTAGAACTTCCCAGAAATTGGTTTAAAGAGGGTATTCAGATAAAAATAGTATTTCCTTTCTATTTGAAACCTTGGCACAGATCTAAGTTGAGGCCTTCTTTTTATTCTTATAAAGATCTAAAGAAAGAACAACAAAAGTTTTTTTTTTTAACGACTTGGGGAACGCAAACAAACCTTCCTTTTGGTTCTGCCCCCCCAAAACCTTCTTTTTTTAAGCCTATTTTTAAAGAACTAAAAAAAGAAATTCGAAAAACGAAAAAGAATCGTTTTCAAGTTCTAAGAGTTTTAAAAGAAAGAACAAAAAATTTTCTACAAGACTCAAAAGAACCAAAAAAGGGGGTTATCAAAAACGTTTTATTTCTGTTTATAAAAAGAATAAAAAAAGAACTCTTAAAAGTAAATCCAACTCGATTATTTAGATTGAGAAAAGTGTATGAATCCAGCGAAACTAACCAAAAAAAAGATTCTATAATCAGGAACCAGACAATTCACGACTCGTTTAGAAAAATGCAATCTACAGATAATACAAATTATTCACTGAGAGAAAAAAAAATCAAAAATCTGACTGATAGAACAAGCACAATCAGAAAGAAAACAAAGAGTATTACGAAAGAAAAAAACAGTAACGCCAAGAAAAAAAGTAGTCCTAACAAAACAAGTTATAATGTAAAAATAAAAAGAAGAAGCACTCGCTTAATCTGTAAATTAGATTTTTTTATAAAAATTTTCATTAAAAGAATATACATAGATATCTTTCTATGTATCATTAATATTGCCAGAATTCCTACACAACTCGTTCTTGAATCAAGAAATTTTTGTTTTGAGAAATACATTTTATACAATAATAAAACAAACCAAGAAATAAGAAATCAAAAAAACAAAAAAGAAATTAACTTTATTTCGACTCTAAAAAGGGCACTTTGCAATATTAAGAATAGTAAGAAGAATTCACATCTTTTTTTTGACTTATCTTCCTTATCACAAGCATATGTATTTTACAAATTATCACAAACCCGAGTTCTTAATTTGTATAAGTTAAGATCTATTCTTGACTATCAGGGAACATCTTTTTTTCTTAAGACTGCAACAAAAAATTCTTTTGTAACACAAGGAATATTTCATTCCGAATTAAGACATACGAAACTTCCAAGTTCTGAAACGAATCAATGGAAAAACTGGTTAAGAGGTCATTATCAATACAATTTATCTCAGATTAGATGGTCTGGATTAATACCACAAAAATGGCGAACTACAATCAATGAAGGTGGTATGACCCAAAATAACGATTTAACAAAACGGAATTCATATGAAAAAGACCAATTACTTTATCACAAAAAACAAAAAGATTTTAAAGTATATCCATTACCAAACCAAAAAGATAATTTTTTAAAATACTATATATATGATCTTTTATCATATAAATCTATTAATTATGAAATGAAGAAGGCCTCATATATTATTTATGGATCACCATCAGAATTCAATAACAACCAAAAGATTACTTTTAATTACAACAATTATAAACAAAAATTCTTTGAAAGCCTGGAGGAAATTCCTATCAATAATTATCTAGAAAAGGGTGTGTATATGCAAAAAAATCCAGATAGAAAATATTTTGATTGGAAAATTATCAATTTTTTTCTAAGACAAAAAATAGATATTGAGGCCTGGACCAAAATGGATTATAACACTAATATAAATACTAAGATTGGAAGTAAGAATTACCAAAAAATTGAGAAAATGGATAAAAAAGATCTTTTTTATCTGACGATTCCTCAAAATCCAGAAAAAAATCCGATCAATGACAATAAACTTTTTCTTGATTGGATGGAAATGAATGAAGAAATCCTAAACCCCATATCGACGAATCTGAAACTTCCGTTCTTCCCAGAATTTGTGCCACTTTATAATGTATACAAAATAAAACCATGGATTATACCAAGCAAATTACTTCTTTTAAATTTGAATAAAAAGAAAAACATCAATGAAAAGCAAAAATGGAATTTTTTTAGACCATCGAATGAAAAAAGAGATTTTGAATTAATGAATCGAAATCAAGAAGAAAAAGAACCCGCAGGCCGAAGAGGTCTTAGATCATATGCACAAAACCAAGGTAAAACGAAAAAACAATACAAGATCCGGAATAAGATGAGACCAGAAATGATTTTCTTACGGAAACACTATTTGCTTTTTCAATGGATAATAGACGATGGTTTAATTCCGAATTTCACTGAAAGAATGATCAATAATATCAAGATATATTGTCACTTGCTTGGACTGAGAAATCCAAGAGATACTACTATATCGTCTATTCAAAGTAAAGAAATAAATTTGGATATAATGGTGATTCGGAAGAAATTGACTCCTATAGAATTGACTAAAAGGGGGATATTTTTTATCGAGCCCATTCGTTTGTCTGTAAAAAACGACGAATACTTTATTATGTATCAAACCGTAGGTATCTCGTTGGTTCATAAGAGTAAGTACCAACCTCCTCAAAGATATATCGATAAGAATAAATTGGATGAATCTATCCCAAGATATCAAAGAATAACTCGAAATAGAGACAAAAAACATTATGATTTTCTTGTTCCTGAAAAGATTTTATCGTCTAGACGTCGTAGAGAATTGAGAATTCTAATTTCTTTCAATTCAAAGAATATAAATAGTGTGGATAGAAATCGAGTATTTTGTAACAAGAAGAACATAAAAAGTGGTAATCCTTTTTTGGATCAAAGTAGACATCTTGATAGAGATAAAAACGAATTAATTAAATTAAAGTTATTTCTTTGGCCTAATTATCGATTAGAAGACTTAGCTTGTATGAATCGATATTGGTTTGATACCAATAATGGAAGCCGTTTTAATATGTTAAGAATATATCCACAATTTAAAATAGGTTGATGGTACATTTTTCCTATATATTCTGTACCATATAGAAAAGAAAACAGATGCACATATGCCCTGTTTTACATCCCAGTCTAATATAGATCGATATTTTATTTAATACTAAGTCAATGACGTATCAATTTGTTTGGATAAAATCTATAAAATAAACGAATCAACGGAATCTTCCTAATTTAAGTTCTAAATTTTTCGACGTTGTGAGTGTAAAAACGTACCATACCCTTTTTTATCCCTGTCCAAATCAAATTCAAATTTTTATTAATAAAATCGGGAGTCCATAAATAAATTCAAATTATTGTGTATACTAACTACGACATTAAAATGACTGATATTATTATTACTGATCGATAAAATAAAATATATCTATGTAAATAAAAGGGTAGGAGGAGCTTTTTTTATGATAAAAAATCCATTCAGTGTAATTATTTTGAAAGAGGAAAACGAAGACAACAAGGGGTCTGTTGAATATCAAGTAGTAAGTTTCACCAATAGGATACGGAGACTTACTTCACATCTGGAATTGCACAAAAACGACTATTTATCTCAGAGAGGTCTGCGTAAAATTCTAGGAAAACGTCAACGGCTGCTGGCCTATTTGTCAAAAAAAAATAGAGTACGTTATAAAGAATTAATCGGCCGGTTGGAGATTCGAGAAACAAAAAATCATTAAAGAGTCGTTTTGAATTTTCTCTTCAATTTGGATAAACTTCTTTTAGCTTTCAGCAATTCATGGAAGAATGAATCGGGAAAAAACCTATGACTGCACCAGCTACACGAAATGACCTTATGATAGTCAATATGGGCCCTCAGCACCCATCAATGCACGGTGTTCTTCGACTCATTGTTACT